TTTTATGCTTACTATAACAGGTTATTTCGGTTTTTTACTAGCAGCTTTAACTATAGCTTCAGGCCTTTTTATTGGGCTGAGCAAGATACGACTTATTTGAAATTAATTGACTGAAGAATTCAAAAAGGAACTCTTTCGGTAGGATTCCATGTATTATATAGTTTCTTAACAGATCAATTGACGATTATTAGTCATTGAGATTCACGGGTAATTCCGATTAATATTTAGAGATAGATATTACCTCTCTTTTTCCCTTTCAAATCAAATAAAAAAAAATGATTGAAGTTTTTCTTTTTGGAATTGTCTTGGGTTTAATTCCTATTACTTTAGCTGGATTATTCGTAACTGCATTTTTACAATACAAACGTGGTGATCAGTTGGACTTTTGATTAATTAATATCTCTTGTCTCTTGACCCACCCCTTTTCTTTAATCCCCAGGATATCAAATTGAGATAGCTGCTTGCGTTAGTAAAGCTTTTTCAGCGTAATTTTTTTAACCTAACAAAAATGGAATCACGCTCTGTAGGACTTGAACCTACGACATTGGGTTTTGGAGACCCACGTTCTACCGAACTGAACTAAGAGCGCTTTCTTATCATAATAAGATTTCTTTTTTTTTAACCTAATACATCTTACATACATAATCTTTCATTTCATTTATAGTATGAAAAAATGAAAGATTATGTATGTCCAATTTCATCTTAATCGGTCTGATCCCTTGTTAATGCTCAGAGGAGAAGTCCTAGGTAGGGATGACAGGATTTGAACCTGTGACATTTTGTACCCAAAACAAACGCGCTACCAAGCTGCGCTACATCCCTTTCAATAGGTCTACAGTGTCATTGTAGAGAATTCCTGCCTTGTTTTCCATATCAGTTTTTTTTTTTCATTGATATATTCATTTATCTTGCCCTTTCTTCTTTTTGGTCTCATATCCTATACCACATATAATAAAAAAAGAAAATGCATTTTTTTTTGAAATGCTCAAGAAAAGGGCTTTTCTTTTTTTATTAAGAAAGGGCAAATATTTTCTACGGAATTGTTATCCATTTTAATTTGAATTAGGGATTCCGCGTACAAATCCAAGCGATCCTTAATGCAACTCCCTATGTATCTGATCATATATGTATTAGCCTTATGTATTACAATAGAATAAAGAAGGAGGATTTTCAATGCGAGATCTAAAAACATATTTATCTGTGGCACCGGTACTAAGTACTATATGGTTCGGCTCTTTAGCAGGTCTATTGATAGAGATTAATCGTTTATTCCCAGATGCGCTGACATTTCCTTTTTTTTCATTCTAGTTATTGACGTGGGCGGGTTTGAATAAGATTAGAGATATAATTCCATATCCAAAACTACATCTTACCTCCCTTTTTTCTCTTTTTTCCCTTTTTAGAATTCCAAGAAGGGATGAAAGAGAAAGAATAAAAGTCGATTCCATCACAACTAAAATAGGGTTAAGGTTTGAATCAAATTAATAGAGTGAAAAAAGAGAAGGCAATGCCAGTCTATGGCAATAGTATCATACACGATCCTTAATAAAATCTAATACAATTAGATTAGAAATATAGTTAATTGTATTACTTATTAATTACTATCTATTGATTGTAACGAAATCTTTCATAATTTGATTTCGTTCTAATTTTTTCTTTTTTTTGTCTTTAGATAAAAAATATAGAAGAGTTGAGTGAATCAAAAATCCAAAGGAGTTTCATGGCCAAGAGTAAAGATGTACGAGTAACGATTATTTTGGAATGTATCAGTTGTGTTCAAAATAGTGTTAAGAAAGACTCAAGGGGTATTTCCAGATATATTACACAAAAGAATCGACACAATACACCTAGTCGATTGGAATTGAGAAAATTCTGCCCCTATTGTTCCAAACATACGACTCATGGGGAGATAAAAAAATAAACGGAACAGTCAAAATGACATATTATAATATATTATAATATCTAAAGATAGATTCTAATTTAAATAAACCCATATATAAACAAACCAAATCCTATTTTTTAATTCTAATTTATTTTAAATCCGACCGAAATAGGATTTCGGGAAAAGGAATAAACAAACCATGGATAAATCCAAGCGACCCTTTCTTAAATCGAAGCGATCTTTTCGTAGGCGTTTGCCCCCGATTCAATCGGGGGATCGAATTGATTATAGAAACATGAGTTTAATTAGTCGATTTATTAGTGAACAAGGAAAAATATTGTCACGACGGATAAATAAATTGACCTTGAAACAACAACGATTAATTACTATTGCTATAAAACAAGCTCGTATTTTATCTTTGTTACCTTTTCTTAATAACGAGAAACAGTTTGAAAGAACTGAGTCGACTGCTCAAACAATAGGTCTTAGAACTAGAAATAAATAGGTTTAGCTTACTTTTCAATCGCATCAAAATTCCAATTCGAACTAAAACTAGGTTGGTGTTGTGTTCGAAAAATAGGAAAATCCGGATTTGATTCGTGTGTCATAATAAAAAAAAGCAGCGGGGAAGAATAAATCATTTTTTATTTAATTCCTTTGTTCATTTTGACAACTTTATATTAATCTTATCCGATTTTCTCCTCTACCTTCCCGGAGTTGATTCTCCGGGGAATTCTATTCAAATTACTCCAATGGATCCAATATTTCATTGGAAATCATATAAAGACAATTCCTATTTAATATAGCTATTTGTGCAAGGATTTTACGATTTAGAAGCAATTGACTTTTGTACAGATCATTTATTAGTCTACTATAACTGCAGGATACTCCTTTATTGCGAATTACTGCATTTATCCGAGTAATCCACAAACGACGAAAATCTCTCTTTTTCTTATCTCGATCGCGATGAGACGAAATTAAAGCTCGTATTTTCTGTTGAGTAATAGTTCGAGTAAGTCTTGAATGAGCCCCCCGAAAACTTGATGCAAATAAACGAATTTTGTTTCTACGTCTCCGAGCTATATATCCTCGTCTAATTCTAGTCATTGAATAAATGAAACTTTGATGAATAACTAATTGAGTTGCTGTCTGTCAGTTATTCTTTTTCCCCTTACTGATTTATTTATAACAAAACGGATTCTTCGGATATATAAAATAAAAATTCCAATGACTTTTGCTACTATAACCTTCCCAACCACAATTTTTTTCTTATTTCAAAGTGTACTGTCTAAAAATAAGAAATTGATTGATATCTAATATCAATAACATAGTAAAATAGATATATAGAGTAAATATAAAAAGAATAGAGTGGTTCCATCGTTTCTATGGTTACTTCTTAAACGGTGAGGTCCTCTCTATACACCGGAGCCCTTTCCTTCATTTAATGAATCTTCTTTTTTTTTTTTTTGGTAACTTGTATAGTTCACACCGTTGTGTGGCTCTACCCATGAATTATCCAGTAATAGGTCTTTCATAATGAGATCTACCTATACAGTAACGGTATTTAATTCTGAAGGTTAGCTAGGTAGCTGATCCTGTTAGGCCGTTCTTGGAAGTATAAAATTTCTTCTTCTTAAATAATAAATAGGATTTCCCCCGCTTAATGAATAACCATTTGTTACCAATGGGGAATTGCTTCTCAGCTTATTGGATTTGCACCAACGGAAACCATAAATTTCATACGCAATAGGGGAATAGAATAGATTTTAGCCAGTGAATGGAAAAATTGCATTTTATTCTATTTTATTTATTTATTGGTACTGATCATTCATACGGATTACTACTGGTTGTTATTGGTTCCTTTCTTTTGTTCCAGCCCATGATCTGAACGAGTCGCACATACACCCTAGTACATGTTCCTCGGCGCTGAGGACATCCCCTAAGAGCGGGGGATTTCGTGACATTTCGTATTGGCTGTCTTGTGTTTCTAATAAGTTGTTTAATAGTTGGCATGCTGAATCGTATACAGACTGAGCTGGTTTAGATCGCTCCTAACCGGATGCTTATGCATTTTTTCTATTTAATAGAATATTAAAGAACCGGGTAAGACGATAAATCAAATCTCAATCAAATCGCGGATTTTTTTTTAATCCTTGCTATTTTCATTCAACTGCTACAAGATCCACAATTCCGTGAGCTTGGGCTTCTATTGCTGACATAAAAACATCCCGTTCCATGTCTTCGGATACAACCCAAAAAGATTTACCTGTTCGTTGGACATAAACCATTGTGATGGTTTCGCGCAGGTTCAGTAGTTCTTCCGCTTCCAGGATAAATTCTCCCGTTTGGGACTCATAAAAAGAACTCGCAGGTTGATGGATCATTACCCTGGTGATATAACATACAAAAGGGTTTCGACGAATGGGGTAAAGAGACTAACAAGAAAAAATCGAACCGTACAGGCATCTTTTGCGTATTGCATACGGCTCACGAATGGAATTTCCTAAGGATTTCTCATACCCAGATCGAAAAAAGGTCCAATTACCACCCTTCTTTTTGTAGGAATTCAAAATACTATGATGGTTCCGTTGCTTTATATATTTATTCCGTCTGTGATTCAGCAATCCCAAAGTTTCTTTTTGATCCGATCAAATAAAATACGGAAAAATGTTTCATAACCTAAATGTAAATATTCTTCAGAGCTTTTCGGTGTGAAAAAAGTTTGTGACACTGAGATTCCGATAGATCAAATCGGAAATACTAAGTATTTCATACTGCTCTTTCGATACATAATTGATTGTTTTGAGAAAAAATTTTATCATATCGAATTCGAAATGCCATGCTATTATTACTCAAAATTATTATTTCATATGGCGAAGGCATAGACTTCTTTTTTTATCTCAAATAAAAAACTCATTGGCGCCAAGCGTGAGGGAATGCTAGACGTTTGGTAATTTCTCCCCCGACCAGGACAAAGGATCCCATTGAAGCGGCTAATCCCATGCATATTGTATGTACATCTGGGGGCACAAATTGCATGGTATCATAAACCGCTATTCCGGGTATTACCCATCCACCGGGAGAGTTTATAAACACATAAAGCTCTCTGTTACGATCCTCTATAGTGAGATATACCATAAGACCAATAAGTTGATTCGAGAGCTCATTATTAACCTCTTGGCCTAAAAAAAGTAATCTTTCTCGATAAAGTCGGTTGATTAGGATAAAATTGTATCCCTTAGGAACCGTACATGCACCTTTTAATGCATACGGGTCAAAAGAATCATGAAAAAAAGACTCAATATATAGATTTCAGCTCCTGCTCTTTTTTAAAAAGAAAAAAGAAAGCAAAATCTTTCTAACGAAGGAGCTTTTTCTTCCATTTTTCATTATAAGAAAGAAAAGTTTGTAACCCTTTCACTAGAATTTCACTCTAATATCGAATAGAAAAAGATTCATTAAACTCGTTGATTTAACTTCTCCATTGATGTATTCTTTCATCGAGATCCACCCTCCATCACGATGTCATTTTCTTGTTCCTGCATGGGCCTTTTGAATTCTTTTAGGTTTATGCTCTACTCCAGGTAAAAAAGATAGGTCCGATTGTGATTTGCACATATAGGACAAATGTACCTACTACCATTTCTTTTTGCTACAAATTTTTGTTGAATCGATTTCATGTCTTCGGCCAAATTTTCGACGCATTCATCCTGTTTTACTCAATTGATTAACAGGTATCATTCCTATTTTTTAGTATTATAGGAAAAAAGAGAATTTCTAATGAGGTATCAATCAATAACCTAGTCAAATATATAATATGATAATACAAAATTTCGAATTAGAAATAGACGCAACAATCGTTGGTATATTACTAAGTTGGGTTTTTTCTAAACGGAGCCTGGATAATTTGATTGGTCCAATCAAGTCAACCATAAATTATTCTAATTGATAATGTTAATCTGGATTCCCCTAAAATGGATCTAATTTCACTTCACGCTCCAATTTTTTGATAATTTTTCTTGGGCGAATCAGAGGATATCTCGATCGGGGGAGAGAATGGGGAAATCCCATATGACCCAATATATCTGACAAGTCGCACTATATGTCAACCCAAGATGCATCTTCCTCTCCAGGACTTCGAAAAGGTACTTTTGGAACACCAATAGGCATTAAATGAAAAAAAAAATGAAGTAATCTATTTTACTTTGATGTGAAAACGTAATAGTAGATTTAGTTTATTGTCCTCATAATATTGGTCTTTAGCATATCGTATTTTATCTATAGATTGGAGAAGCTCTTTGATAAAGGAAGTCAAAATGACTAACGACAAATTATTAGAAATATACCCGTCGAATGATGAACAAGCAGGGATCCATTTGCTCATACAAAATGATTCAACCACCCATTGCGTATTGATACTTATCGGGTATAGAATAGATCTGCTTCTCTTTGTTCCTATAAACAGAATTGTTCCATTATTACCAATAGAATAGAACAAATAGTAATCCTTACTTCACGATAATTCACAGGTCCCTAGCATCATTTTTCCAATGCAATAAAGTTACATAGTGTCTATTTTTCTTTCATAAAGGGGTATTTCCATGGGTTTGCCTTGGTATCGTGTTCATACCGTCGTATTGAATGATCCTGGTCGGTTGCTTGCTGTCCATATAATGCATACGGCTCTGGTTGCTGGTTGGGCCGGTTCAATGGCGTTATATGAATTAGCAGTTTTTGATCCTTCTGACCCCGTTCTTGATCCAATGTGGAGACAAGGTATGTTTGTTATACCCTTCATGACGCGTTTAGGAATAACTAATTCATGGGGCGGTTGGAGTATTACAGGAGGAACTGTAACGAATCCGGGTATTTGGAGTTACGAAGGAGTGGCCGGGGCACATATTATGTTTTCGGGGTTGTGCTTCTTGGCAGCTATTTGGCATTGGGTATATTGGGATCTAGAAATATTTTCTGATGCACGTACAGGAAAACCTTCTTTGGATTTGCCCAAGATCTTTGGAATTCATTTATTTCTTTCAGGGGTGGCGTGCTTTGGTTTTGGCGTATTTCATGTAACAGGTTTGTATGGTCCTGGAATATGGGTGTCCGATCCTTATGGATTAACTGGAAAAGTACAATCTGTAAACCCAGCATGGGGCGTGGAAGGTTTTGATCCTTTTGTTCCGGGAGGAATAGCCTCTCATCATATTGCAGCAGGCACTTTGGGCATATTAGCGGGCCTATTCCATCTTAGTGTCCGTCCGCCCCAACGTCTATACAAAGGATTACGTATGGGTAATATTGAAACTGTCCTTTCCAGTAGTATCGCTGCTGTCTTTTTTGCTGCTTTTGTTGTTGCGGGAACTATGTGGTATGGTTCTGCAACTACTCCAATCGAATTATTTGGTCCTACTCGTTATCAATGGGATCAGGGATACTTTCAGCAAGAAATATATCGAAGAGTTAGTGCTGGGCTAGCCGAAAATCAAAGTTTAACAGAAGCTTGGTCTAAAATTCCTGAAAAATTAGCTTTTTATGATTACATCGGCAATAATCCGGCAAAAGGGGGATTATTCAGAGCAGGATCGATGGACAGTGGGGATGGAATAGCTGTTGGATGGTTAGGACACCCCATCTTTAGAGATAAAGAAGGACGTGAACTTTTTGTCCGTCGTATGCCTACTTTTTTTGAAACATTTCCCGTTGTTTTGGTAGATGGAGACGGAATTGTTAGAGCCGACGTTCCTTTTAGAAGGGCAGAATCGAAGTATAGTGTTGAACAAGTCGGTGTAACTGTTGAGTTCTATGGCGGCGAACTTAACGGGGTCAGTTACAGCGATCCCGCTACTGTGAAAAAATATGCGAGACGCGCTCAATTGGGTGAAATTTTTGAATTAGATCGTGCTACTTTGAAATCTGATGGTGTTTTTCGTAGCAGTCCACGAGGTTGGTTTACTTTTGGACATGCGTCGTTTGCTCTGCTATTCTTCTTCGGACACATTTGGCATGGTGCTAGAACCCTGTTTAGAGATGTTTTTGCGGGTATTGACCCAGATTTGGATTCGCAAGTCGAATTTGGAGCATTCCAAAAACTAGGAGATCCGACTACAAGAAAACAAGCCGTCTGATACAACATTGCTGGAATATCTTTTGCTTCTTTATTTTTTTTTACTTTTACCTAAGGTTAAGGTATTAGAGAAATCCTAATTTGAATCACTACCATTTGTTTGACTCTTGTTTTTTCTTTATCCGTTTATCCGGGAGATGATTCAAAATAAACAGGTATGAAAGTTATAATTGTAAACCACGATCGAACCTATGGAAGCATTGGTTTATACATTCCTCTTAGTCTCGACTCTCGGGATAATTTTTTTCGCGATCTTTTTTCGCGAACCACCGAAAGTTCCAACTAAGAAATGATTTTTCATTATCTCAATTGAAGTAATGAGCCCCCAGGGAGGCTCATTACTTCAATTAGTCTCCGTGTTCCTCAAATGGATCTCGTAGTTGTTGAGCGGGTTGCCCAAAAGCGGTATATAAGGCGTACCCAGTAAAACTTACAAGTAAACCAGATACAGAGATGGCGACTAGGGTTGCTGTTTCCATTATTATAGAATTTCAAGATCACAATGAATCTATGATAAGATTGTTTATTTACAACAGAATAGTATACAAAGTCAACAGATCTCAATTACTACAATAAGATTTATGGCTACACAAACCGTTGAGGAGAGCTCAAAAGCACGTCCAAAACAAACAGGTCTAGGGGGGTTGTTGAAACCGTTGAATTCGGAATATGGTAAAGTAGCTCCTGGATGGGGAACTACTCCTTTGATGGGTGTCGCAATGGCTCTTTTTGCAATATTCTTATCTATTATTTTGGAGATTTATAATTCTTCCGTTTTACTGGACGGAATTTCAATGAATTAGATCCACAAGAATCATTAAGTCTCGGCTTTTCACTCTAAAGTGACTAATTTAGGGCTCAGATTTCTACCCCATTCTATTTTGGTAGTTCGACCGCGGAATTTTTTTGTTTCTGTATTTCCGGAATATGAGTGTGTGACTTGTTAGAATTGATCCTAGTGCTAGTACAGAGAACCGATCTGTCATCTTGATAAAGATAGGTTTTTACCTCGTCGGATATTTATTCGAGTATTTGAAACACGAAATATATGAAATAAATCATGAAATAGTGGAACTATGATTTATATTGAATAGTTAGACCCCGTGGCCGGACTCCAAACCTTTTTCAAAGAATAAGAAGCTAGCAAATTCGAAATTAAAAGCTTTTTCTTCTTTGAAACTCCTGTTTATGCTTATTTTAAGCATAAGCAAAGAACAAAAGTTTCTTTGCTTTGGATTTTGAGTCATTATTATATTATCGATATCGATTATCGATTCATTAAATAAGTGATGATCCAATGGTTCTTACTCAGAGAAGCTTTGGGCGAAACTTTAAGTTTTTCTTGAGAATCATAATCATCGGGGGTGTAGTATGAATCTGAGGTTTTAATTAATTCATAGGGTCTTAACAAGATAATTCCTATCAAAAACAAAAGCTGAATTACATACAAATCAAAATAATAATAAAAGAAAAATAAATATAGGGAACGAGAAGATTCAAGAGGCCTTTAACGATCACCATAAAGACAAATGAGCCAACTTGATGTTTTGGCACTATCACCATAAAGAAGAGTTGTCGGATTTTTTTATTCTTTCGTCTCGTCAAAGAAGATTGAATCAAAAAAGAAAGTAAGAAGTTTCCAACTTTCTATTACATACCCGTTGCAATCAGCCTTTGTGTGCTTTTGCTTGAGCTGTACGAGATGAAATTCTCCTATACGGTTCTCGGAGGGGGAGTCCTCTTCTCTTGGTTTACCTATCTCAATAAAGTGTATGATTGGTTCGAAGAACGTCTCGAGATTCAGGCGATTGCAGATGATATAACTAGTAAATACGTTCCTCCCCATGTCAACATATTTTATTGTCTAGGAGGAATTACGCTTACCTGTTTTTTAGTACAAGTAGCTACAGGATTTGCTATGACTTTTTACTACCGTCCGACTGTTACTGAGGCTTTTTCTTCTGTTCAATACATAATGACTGAAGCTAACT